ATATACCGAATTAGTTGATTCAAATTGGAATTCTCAATTCATCCATAACTGCATTAGTCGAAACAACAATTTTGATCAAACCACATAGTTTCGTTTGTTTACTTGTTGTGGGTCATGTATCGTCTCAAGATTCATCCAACGGAATCCCACTTACACTTACTTCGATTCTATTTAGATATGGTGTAGACATATAATGCTATTATACAAATCAAACTCTCTCCTACCTTGCCTCGGGTTTTCTATCAAACAAAAAAAGGAATTAAGGAATTTTTTTTAAAGAATATTTTAAATAATATGAATTGAAATTGAAATAATATTCAAACAATATTATTCAAATAAGATTAAATGAAATATTAAACATAAAGAATTTCAATATTCTATTAATATAATAGAGCCAAAGAGGAGGTCTGGCCCATTTTTTCTCTCTCTCTCTTTTTTTTTTTTTCTTAGTGATTTAGAATATAGTCAGTAGTCAGATGTAATAGAATTTCTAGGAATTTCCATCTCGGGATTTATGGTATATTCTACGTGGCTGTGTTGGTGTATTCTTTTCATTAAGATCCGGATAGAGGATTATTGTTTCTATTGATTTGATACGGATACGAAAACGGAATGCATCGACCGATTCGATTCTCTCTCCCTGTCCCAGATTTATACTTAATTGATTTGATTCAATCCATTGAATTGTGAGGAACCCTTACATATAAAAACTCATGGGTTCCTATACCCAAATTAGGAAACTTTGGACCTGTACTACCCCGGCCCCGGCTTTACCCCCGAGTTAGAAGTCTTGAAAGAATCATTTCAGACCCATTTCTAGGACTAAAGATCGTGATTTGGAATGACTCGAAATACTTATTTATTTAATGTAATAATAACACCTAGCAGGACCAACTAACGAGTTAGGTTTCGTGACAACAAAAAACGTTTCTTTTGAAGCAAACCTACAAAATGGGGCATAGTTTAATGGTAGAGTCGGCTGAATCGTAAATGATTTACAGAAGATACTTCGAATGGAATCATGCGTTGTCGAACGATTCGATAGACAAAATCTCCCCATCCCAAAACCAACTCATAGAACATAGAAATAGAAGAGGGTGCGTTGATACATTTAGGACCAATTCATTGTCTCTAAAACAATGAATTGGGATTGTTGTTCTGCCAAAAGGCGATACGTCGGGGGATTCCTAACTCATCCAAGTTCAAATGGGCCCTAATCTTTTTAGATAAAGTCTGCATTGGTAGAATTGGAATGATGAACAAATTGGATTGGGTAGATTGGAATAAAAAAAAATAAGTTATAAGTTTAAGTATTGTACAGAAAAATGACTACTTGCTTTGCTAAGCCGGTTATACGAAGAAAAGCCTATTGTACAATGAAACTTACCAAAGAGCTTCGTTTTTGAAACTCTGGCTTTTCTACAAATACAAGAACAAGAATAGGTTCTAGATAATGTAACTTACTATTAGATTGAATTTGGATTTGATTTGGTTGGGTCAGGTTGGAGTTTTTCTTGAGCCAGGCTCATGTTATGATTTTGACTTCATAAATTGACTTGGGTATACCAAAGCAAAGGTGTATCACTAAATCTTGGATCATGGACAAATAAAAGAGGAAAAAGGCCGTATGTCATTCACAGACGAAGATTAATGAAGAAGAATGGGTTTGTTTATCCGAGATTTGAAAATACCGATCCGATTGGATCCATTGGAATAAATTATTGTTTTCAAGCCCCGAGGGATCTCCGTGATCCTGTGGGAATGATTCCATTTCTATGGAACAATCAACCGGCCGGTCACACGCACTAATTAGGAAATGAATAAAAAAATGTATAGGGCTATACGGACTCGAACCGTAGACCTTCTCGGTAAAACAGATCAAACTTATTATTATCGAAATGATTCGAACTGTTTCAAAGACCCAACATGCGTTTTTTTTTTGCATTGGGCTCTTTCATTAACTGATAAAAAGATCGGCCAGTCCACCATATTTTTTCTTGACAGGAAGATAACGAGATGGCTCCATGCGCTCGGATTCATTATTTGAATTCTGATCCGGGAGCAATACCAAAGTGTTTCAAAGAAGGGTTACCCTGACGTAGGTCTGCCTCCGGCCTAGATCAACCTAAGTTAAATGGAGTCTCTATCAATCCGCCCCAAGAGTCAAATATGATACTTCATACACCTTAAAGTTCATAGGACGAAAAGAGGTTATTTTGAGGTCCTTATCCTCATTATGCCTAGCATTGAAGGGACTGGGTATTCACCTTATCAATGATCAAACCAATGATGGGTTCTATTTGGTACCTGAATTGGCACCTGAATCGGACCGAACAAAATATTTGTCAGGCTATTGTTCTCTTGTTCCCTCGAATCCATGGAGTAAGACATCGATTTCTCAATAAGATCAATTCTGTTGATTGTATGATGGACTCCTCTGAAAAAGCATTGGCGCGCGTGTAAACGAGGTGCTCTACCTAACTGAGCTATAGCCCTTGTC